GTCTCAAGCATCGAAGGTCCGAAATCAAATTGTTGGCATTGCGCATCAACAGACTCACCTTGGCATTGAGCTCCTGTAAATCATTTTGCAAGGTATTCACGGTCTCTTTTACATTATCTGTAAAAAATTCAAAAGCGTCACTTTGAGAGGCCTCAAGCTCTGTTGGCCGATCCGAATAACTAGGGAGTATCGCTAGATGATTCTCAAGTTCAGAAATCTTGACTTCGAGCGTCTCAATGCGCTTAGTTTGAGCTGCGGACAAAGCCACCTCAAGGTCTTTCTCTAATGCTTCGATGCGAGCGATCTTGGCACTTTTGGCCATGGTGCTTTTATATCCCACAATCGATTTGAAGCTCTGATACCAACTTTCACGGGCCCAACTAGTCACTCCCCCCTAAAGAGCATAAGGAGCATGTGAACTTGTGGTAGAAGGAGACATCAAGATGCTGGAGGTGTCACACCCCTTGAAATTACAAAATAAATGCATTTGTCAAGTACAATATTTCCACTCCCATGTTCCCCACAACTATACTAAATGTAAAAGAATTGGCCTATGACACTCTCCCCCACTCAAATGGTCGACGTCCTCGTTTCCGGGATTCCTCCACTTGACTAGAAACTCGCGGCGTGGCCTCCGTGACACTGTGATGACTCTCTCCGCTAGTCTCTCTTCCGCTTCTTTGCTCGGTTGTCGCTTGCTGTTGATGGCTGGTCGATTGCGCTCTGCATCTTCTGGATCAGCATGATATGGCTTGAGAAAACTGACATGAAACACTGGGTGGACTTTCCACCAATCTGGTGGATCAATCTTGTATGAAGCTTTGCCCACTCTATGACTGGAACTGGCCCTTCATACTTGCGGATGAGTCTTTTGTCTTGATTTCCGAGGAATCTGAGTTATTCTGGAGATAGCTTCACCAATACCATGTCGCCAACCTTAAATTCTGGAGGCCCATGTCTGCCCACTTCTTCATGCGCTTTGAGGCTTTCTCAAGATAAGCTCGAGCAATGTCTGCATTTTGCCTCCACTCCTTGGTGAAATTGAAGGCCTGGGGACTCTTTCCTTCGTACTTGTCAACGGTATTTGGTAACAATGGTTGTTGACTTGTAACAAGCTCAAAGGGACTTTTGTTAGTTGAAGAGCTCTTCTAGGAGTGAAAACAGAATTTTGCTACATCAAGTAGTTGCACCCGGTTGGCATTAACGAAATGTCGCAAAGACTCTTCAAGGAGAACATGAAACTGCTCTGTCTTGGCCATCAGTTTGTGGGTGATAGCTAGAGGAGATCTTTCATTTAGATCCCAGAAGGTTCCTGTGAATCTTGAGTCCTGATCACTGACAATGTTCTGTGGCACACCCCAATACTTAACAACGTATTTGAACAATCCAGCAGTCTTTTTGGCGGAACAGCTTTTTGGAGTGGGGATAAAGGTTGCATATTTTGAGAGTCTATCCACAACCACCAGAATACAACTGTTGTCCCCCACCTTCGGAAGGCTTGAGATTCAATCTAAGGGGAAACTCTCCCAAGGCCGACTTGGTACTGGGAGTGGTTCCAAGAACCCTGCGGTCTTCTTCCTTTCAACTTTATCTTGCTGGCAAAGTTAGACAAGTTTTGGTGTACTCTATTGCATCGTCTTTTATTTCTGGCCAATAGTACCCTTGCTTTACTAAGGCGAAAGTCCTCTGCCAGCCCAGCCCGGATGACCCGCCCGTCATGACATTCTCGTAGGAGTACCTTCCTCAAATCTCCAACCTTCGGTACAAACAATCGGTGCCCCTTTCCTTTTTGTCATCAAAAGTCCGTCCTCCACCCTTTAACTCTTAAAGGAGTAGTCTTACCAAAGTGTAGTGTCACTTTTTTCCCTTCTCGCATCAAATTCAGGAGGGCTTGAGCCGTAGGATCTTTAGACTAATTCTCCTTAAGATGTTCCCGCACTGAGGTTGCCACTTGGCTGGCGGAGGTGTGGGAAAGGTATTTTAAAGCTGCTAGTTCTGCTTTCCGGCTAAGAGCATCTGCTATTTGATTGGTTTGACCCGTCTTATATTCAAAGTTCAAGTCGAACTCCGCCAAGAATTCCTGCCACCGTGCGGGGGAGCTTTGGCTGCGTAAGAAAATGGCTCACTGCAGTCTTATCTGTCTTCACTACAAACTTGGACCCCAATAAGTAGTGTTTCCAGACCCTAACCTAAGGCAATGGATTACTGCCAATAGATCCTTTTCTTGTGCTGTGTATCTTGTCTCTGGGTCGCTCAGTTTACGACTCTCATATGATATGGGTGACCTTCCTGCAATAGGACTCCCCTAAACAAAAATCTGAGGCATCCGTTTGTACCTCAAAGGGCTTCATTACATCTGGAAGAGCAAGTTTGTTCTGGGTCACTTATCATCGCCTCTTTCAAATCGTCAAAGGCCACTTGGCATTTTTTAGACCAGTTCCAATCTCGTCCCTTCTTCAAAAGATCAGTCAGAAGTGTAGCCCTTCGTGAGTAGTCCTTCAAAAAGCGACGATAGTAGTTAGCTAGTCCCAGAAAGGACCTAAATTCCGTCACATTATTGGGGGTCTTCCGGGTCGCCTTCACCTTCCCCAAATCCATCCGAATGTGGCCATGCTCAATGATATGGCCCCAGAACTTGATGCGTTGTTGGGCAAAGGCACATTTTTCTCTCTTCAAGTAGAGTTCAAGTAGAGTGGGTTCTCGCGCAATTTGTTGAAGACCAGTCGAAGGTGTTCCACATGTTCTTCCAAAGATGAATTAGAAAGCACAATGTCGTCTAGATACATCACCACGAACTTCTCGAGATATTCATGAAATACCTGATTCATCAAGGTACAAAAGGCATAAAAGAAATTCAAAAGCCCCATACCGAGTAACACAGGTTGTCTTTGGTTCGTCTCCCTCAGCAATTCTAACTTGATGATACCCCGACCTCCAATCAAGTTTAGTGAAAAATTGTGCATTGCTCAGTTGATCGAATAGATCTGCAACGAGAGGAATGGGGTTTTTGTTCCAGGAATGAGTTCAATCTCGTGATCCACCCTCCTTCGTAGTGGCAAGGCAAGGACTTTTCCTGGTTACCCGGCTGCTGATTGCTTTCGGAGTAGAAAAGGAACTCCGCGATTATCTTCGGGCTCATACAAAAATGGAGCCCAAATTCAACTATATTATACAGGTTGCGGAAGATCTTCAAATAGAAAATTCAGATCTCCCTAGACTTTCCAAAATGAAAGAAGTCATGGACGCCCTTAAAGAATGCGAGGGTATCAAAAGTGGGCGTGAAGCCGCATCTCAAGGCCAGAATGAAAGATTGGGATCAAAATAGGCGTCTTTAATGGGATCTTTTTTTTGGACTGAGAAGTCCCCTGAAGCGGTTGAGGGGCAGCTGACCGAAAGGAAAGCGGGTAGGCCGCCGGCTTCTTATTGTAGCAGTGAAAGGCAGGCCTGAATCATGGCGAGTCGCCTGTGGCGGCATATGGGAATGGGGGATGGTAGACCCCTCCGGACGTACCTACATCACGTAGGGAACCGGGTAACCAAAAGTCACGATCGAATAACTAATAATTCATAAAGGTAGTTCGCTGGATTATCTTTTTCATTCTAGAGGTGCTGGTTCGAGTCCAGCTCGTGACTATGTCCCAAGGGCTACCTTTTCTCGGACGATAGGAAGGAAGAGGCGAAGGAGAGAGAATGAAGACAAGGTGGTGGGTCAGCAGAGCGAGAGTCGGCTAATGCTTAAGGTGCCCAGGTCTCCTTTGTATCTTCACGAAGATCATCCCCTTTTAATACAAGTGTATTCCCTACGTACAAAAGACAACTCATACGCTGAATCACAGATTCTCCGACTGGACTGGTATGTATCAAATCTACTCCATCAACAGAGCAAGACCAGATCGAGAATTCTATCTTCTGATGAAGCAGACTATTTGATTGGCCTTTCTTCGCTTTAATTCAAGCTCAGGTTATGCCTCCCAGGTCTTATTAACATATGATCGTCTGCGGCAAGTGGACAAGGCTGTAGTGGCAAACGGAGGACCTCTCAGAAAGGAGGGTAATGCCCTGAGGGAGGAGGACTTACTTCGCCAATACTTAGTATTACTTAGTAATCCGCGCCATTACTTAGTAATACTTAGTATTACCTTGCTTGTTCTATCAAACAGAAGTGACAGCTCCAGAGACATCCGCATGAGCCGAATAGCTCGCCCTTGACTCACTTCTTTCCCATCTTGGGAGGACTTTGCTCGACCGGTACTCTTTCTGCTCCTTCATTTTATAGGTTCCATTCCATCAGTGCTCCAGCTAGTACTTGTTCCGTTAAGCATTATCGTTATAGCGGATTGCTTCTTTCCTCCAAGATTGCTCCAATTCTAGTGTATGAATGATGGCGACTCTTTCTTTGAAAGGAGCACGAAGTCTTAATGGAGCGCAGCCATGTTCTTTTTTCTTATCCCGGCGCTGTGGACCAAGACTGCGTTGATGAATCTGCCATGCTAGTTCGCTTGCTGCGCAACCCCTCCTCCCTTTCCTTCTATTCCCCAGCGATTAGCCGGCTAGCGGATCCACTCCCATATTCAGTTGAACCGGTAGGGGCTCTTTCCAAATTAGGATTGTGCGATTCGTCCACTCTCATACCTCTTATACTGTCCTGCCTTCTCACTCAAGCTCAAGCATGAAAGTTCGGAAGGACGACGTACCATGAGACTTTCTGTTTCGTCGAGTGGATTAGAAGCAGTTATCTCACGTTTTAACGAGCTTCTAGCGGGTTTAGTCATCATTCTCATAGGAGTGGGCAGTTTCGGGTGTTGTGACGCTTTCTGTGGTGATTCCCAATACGAACAAGTAGCTTAGCTTCTAGCCCTCTCCTGTTCCTTCCCAATATGCCTATTTTGATTATGCCGATTGAAGTGACTATTGACTTTGCTTCTTATTCATACTATGAAACGAGACGAGCTACTCCATTGGCTTATCTAAAGTCTTAACTAAACCATTCTGTGAACTAAGAAACTTATGTACCGGAAAGGATGTTGGTCCTAACAATCCAAACCAGTAATTACAACAATTCACAATCGATCGTCCGTGCGGGAAGAAAGACTAAATGGAGGCTTTTAAAAAGGGTGGTAAAGCACCTTTCTTTTTTGAATAGTTTCTTGTAGTATAAACGCTTTCCGTTGCAGCGCCAGTTAAGGTGAAGGTTGTGCCTATCATGACGATTCCAATGAATTTCCTGGGGACGACGGGTAGGCCTACTTCCTTGCTTCCCGTTGAGGCGGGCTCCGTTCTACCCATTGGTTGACTCCTCTGTTGACCATGCCACTCTCTTTCAGAGCCTGTTGGTAAGCGCTTCGTCCAGTATCAGGCTCGCGTACAATCACGTCACTTGGCCCCTGCTGCCTAGAAGTGGCCGAAAAAAAAGAGATTTGACCCCAAAAGATCAACAGAAAGAATAGCGCTATATGAAAGAGAAGTAGTCTACGAGTTCGGGTTCGGTTATGCCTTCTTCATTGGCCTTCTCTCCCAGAGGCTAGTCCGCTCTGCTCTTTTGGCCCTAGTTCCTATAGTCATTCATTGATCACTGACATTTCCGCCGGTCCGTAAGCCATCAATCTCGACATCAAAGAAAGCCCACCCAGAAAAGATAGTTATTACGTATACGAATGCTTAAAGAGTGCAGACTTTGGGGATACCGGGGTGGGGACGTTGGTACACGGGGGGTTTACTGTATTCAGGAATTTCATGTATAGAGTCAATCTCTGGAACCCCCGGGGGAATACGAGAGGGACCAAGTGCGGAATGAAGGCACTGCAAGTTCTTTTCCTATTCATTCAAATGCCAGTGATTCAAAAAAGACCTGACTTTGACTAAAAAACAAGTCTACTTCCCGACTTTCTCGGAGAAGAGACTCTTTCTGCCCGGTTCTACCCTATTTCTCTTATGTTGTGAGTAGGGCGCGGCGCTAAGGCTTTCGAAAAGACAGATGAGCGCCGTCGAGCAACTCCTTCATTGCTTCATGGTTAAGGCCGAGTGAAAACGCTCTTTCAACTTCTTATAACAGGGATTTATACAATGCTCATTTCCTCATGGGTGATCACTCGCTCTTTATCTAGTAATCCTCTATGGAATGACTAGACTAATTGATAGTCTGCATGGACTCGACACCGCCTCTCTAGGGTCGCTGTGACTAATCAACTCAGGTCAAGCTATCAATCCCGCCCTCCGGAGCATACTACCAAGGAACCAAGCCGCCTCTGTCTTTTAGCCCAACCTCTCTGTTAAAGAGCCTATCTAGTCGATGGGAATCCCCACCAACTTTGGATATTGTTAAAGGCTACCCAAGTGGAAGGGAAGAAGTCAACTCCCATACAACTATATGAAGTCAGTGATTGAATTGAAGTGGGAGAGTGGGCTTGGGGTCAGGGAAGCCCACGGAGCGGTTAAAAGATAGGGGTAAGGGACGGGAAGACTTGCTTTTGTTGTTCCTATTCCTTCTGCCTATTCTCTTTTTTAGGAGTGGCGATTGAAAATCGGATATGAGTCTTCCAGCTCCTTTAATCTTTATATTAGATCAATCATATGCCTTCCGCCGATGGCTTGCTAGCGAGCTTGCTTCCGTTACATACTTGCTTTCCTATTGCTTTCGATTGAAATTGATAATACATACGAGAAGCCTATTGCCCTTGCTTGCTTTCCTTCTAGTCTGGTGTGCTTGCTTTACAAAAAAGAGTTTCGGGTGCAGTTGCTGTTCAGGGAAAGAGGTAAGGTTACGGTTTCGGGTGCCTGCTCCAGTTGCTAGCGAGCGGGCTTGTGTTTGTTGTACTGGAAGAGATCCTGTTTCCTTTGATTGCTGGCATTCAACCCTTGGCTCACTCTTTCCTGGTTCCTGCTGGAAGGCGGGGAAGGTTCGAGTGAGTAGGTTAGGTTTCAAGTAAGAGACGGGCAACGGTATCTTTCAGATCCTGCTCGTTAGCACGCAAGCAAGTCAGCGGGTCACTAATCTTCTCCAGTAACTAACCTTCTCTGGTTCTCCGGCTACTAGAAACCTCTTATCTCCTGATCTCGTAACCGGGGAAGAACGGGCACAAGCAAAGGAATAGCTAGTATTAAACCAAGCCTGGCCTTAGTTAGCTCTTTCGGACTAGCCTTTTTTTCTCGAGAGACCCCCTAAAGGGGAACACCAGCTAGGGCACTAATAACAGCAACATAAAAACCTCCTCTATCTCTTAAAGCTTCTGCCTTCAGACTTGCCGCCCTTTCCAGCCTTACTAAAATAGGGGAGCATTTTCTGTTGTCGGACCGCAGTTTTTGTTTCTAAGTGGGCTGAAGCCGTTCTTACTGCAATTTCTTATACCGCTTGCCTTCCTTAAAAATAACATCATTTGAAGATTGGGTGTGCCTGAGGCCATTGTTACCGACAACGGCTCCCAGTTCGTCAATGAGAAAAGCAAGTTTCTAAAATTGCAAAACGAAGTCTGTCGTCGCCCTTACTAGAAAAGGGAAAGCGGCAGGAGCTTTGAAGCATCTTATTACTTTCAGTTTTTCAGCTGGGTTGGATTGGATACGTAGTTCGAGTCGCCGCTGTGAACTACCTGTGACAATTTGAACCGCTCGTTGTCCCCTATTAAGAAGAAAGGGGCAGAGAAGTTCAGGTAAAGCAAATCCATTGCCATTAACGATTCCTAACCACGTTCATTTGTTGTATGATAATAGGGAAGGGGGGAGAACTTGTTAGTCAGGTAAAGGGCTCAGTGCAAGCCTCCCCTCTCTTTCTTTAGAGTTATCGGCCGGGCGTCGTAAGATCACCCAACTATTCCCTTGCCCCGGGATTTCCACTAATCAAAGGATATTGGGCCCGAGAGGCGCTCTAGACAAGAGTGGGGGATCTCCCCCGAAGAAAAAGGAATAAGAATGGGAATATCTTCCAAGCCACGATAGTGGCGGGAATTCTGACTATTCCGGGCGGCCCTCGTCTTCGTGTAGATTCCATTATTGAAGCGAGGATAACAGACCAGCGATGCCGGCAAGCTAACGTTTAAGAGACCGAGTACTCAAGTAGCTAATTGACCTTAGGTCAAGCACAGGTCTCTCTTGATGGCGATGGCATGCGCTTTCTCCAGTTAGTAGCTTGATAGCTTAGAATGAGTTCCATTCGATGGTTCCATCCCGGGGCTCACCATCGCCTCTCCTTTCGATTAGTCGAATTCTATTAGATCAGTTAGTTGTTTCTCAAGCTCTTCAATGAATAACAAGGCAGGCCCCACATCTTGTCTTGATTCGTCTATTCGGGACTGAGGGGGCTTTCTCTGGACTCTTCATGTGGTGAGGGAAGTTGGCTTATGCACCGACGTCAGGGTGGGCAAGAGTCAGATTGAACTCGATTGGGGATGGCTCGAAGATCGTCGATGCGCCGCCCGCAATCCCCTACGCCGGGATAACCACCTCTGTTCCGGGTCTGATTAGATCCAATGCATAGGTTGATCTTTCCGTGTCCGGGTCCGAGGAGCAGAACCTAACATCGGGCAGGAAACGAAGTCAAAGAAGCGCTTCTATTTATCCCGGGAGGAACCTGTCACTGGCTGAGAGATGGAACAAACCGAAACCTATCGGACTTCCCCCTCACCAACTCTTAGTGCTTGCTGATTGGGACCGAAACCCCGGAAAATGGAAAAAAAAATGAGAAGTACTAACCGCCGCTGCCAGAACGGGGGGAGACTGGAGATTGTTCTTTACTTCGAGAATGAAATCCCAGCTGATTGGGCATCCGTTAGGATGGGAATACACCCGCAAACCACAACAAGGTGGTTAGGTCACCGGATCCACAAAGGATACTTAGCCATTCATCTCACGAGCATCTAGAAGCAAAAGAATGATTTTGATTTTGCGGGCCTCGAAGGAGCAGTACCGAAAAAGAATAAGGAGACCCAGCTAGATCTATATCGATATTCACGAAGGAAAGGCTTGGGCCCTATCCCGTTCTTGGGCTTCTCATCGGGAGCAAGCTACCGTCCTTTCATTTCGTTCTAGAAAGGGTTGACCCTTCTCCCACAGGGCTCAGAGCACGAGCTTGTTTAGGCTACTTCAACTGGTACTTCCTTGTTTAGCTAGTCAACTCGTTCTTCCATCGTTAATCCGGCTGAGCTAACTAATCCATCTCAGAATCCCAAGGTCATTCGTTCAAGCACAGTAAGTACATATTTCAATTCCAAGGGGGATGGAACGGATCTAGCTAGTGCGAGGAAGCTCCAAATGCAGTTGGAAATAGCAAAGAGGGTGGGAATCCTTTAGTTTGATGTACTTAATAACCATGCATCTGGGTGGACCTATCAAACTCAGTGCACATCCCAAAAAGAAGTTTCCCCACTATGCCAGCGGAATCCTTAGTTCACCGGAACTCCCCAATTCGATATGTAGAACCGGAATGAGCGTGAGAGTTTGATTCCCCACAAATGAGAAGTCTCTAAGCTTGACCCCTCCCACACAGGGGCGGCTGGCTGGGGAAAGAACCCGAAAGCAAAAAAGAATAGCACAGTCTCGACACAGCGAACAAAACAACACTCCTCGCCACTCAAGGAGGAAAGTTTAAGCAGAACACTCAAACATCAGCGCGGTCATGTTTTACTGCGCTGATCTTTGTTTGAAATACTATATGGAACTCAAATCTTTCATCACTTCTTCCTCGGGTTTTCACAATAATAAGATAAAAGAATCTGTTCATTTCTCAAGGGTCGAGTGCTCCTGCCCCTTTCCTCTTTAGGGCTCCTACTGCTGCCCGGTTCTTTTGTCATTTTGAATCGGAACAGGTACAACCCAGTTCATCCGATTACTACAGGGATGAACCCAATCCGGAATATAAACCAGAAAATGAAAGACCTATTGAACCGATCACAGGAATACCAGTTACAGTACCTATCAGCCAAAGAGGAATCCTTCCAGTAGTATCGGCCATTTTACCCCACTTTCCCCGTTCCGTCTTGGCCTACTAGCTGTTAGGAGAGAGAGCTGCTGCAGTGCCTTTACTTGATAGGGCTCAACTTCCTTCGTCTTTCGGCTAAAGCCATATTGCGGATCTTCCGCTTAAATCCACCTATGGAATATCTTGCGGAAACTACTCTCTTGACACAATTTGCATCAAAAAACATGGGGTTTATGGAATTTTTGTAGTCAGGGACAGAGACTAAATATATAGTTTCGTACCTTAGAGTTTCAATATAGGAGTCGGAAGCGAGAGATTAGAGAAAGCCCGTGACACAAAGAAAATAAGCTAGAGCCTTCCTCTGTTGCTGCTTCAACTAGATCGACTGATTGGATTGATGAAGCTCGCTTTAAGCTCTCTCTTGCAGATCCTTTGACTCTACCCGGCTGCGGGTTCCTTTGCTTTAGCGCCAGTTGCAAGATACTGCTTCAAAGAGCCTACTTTAGATTATCCCCTATTCTGAAGTCAGCGAGTCAAGAGCGCGTCAAGATCAGCGTCAATCGAGTATCTGAAAGCGATTAGAGATGAAAGTCGCCATCCTCCATTGCTCCGGCTTCAAAACCGTATACTTCTTATGGTTGGTTATTGCGTGTAGCTTCTTTTCTCTGGTTTCGCCAGCTTATCGTCAATGAAAGCCGCCTACTTATTCTGTTTAACACCCTGGAACCTTTGAGTCGAGTTGCTTATGTTGCACATCTTTTGAGTGCCCCAATAATGTAACCCCTTCTCTTGAAGAAACGACTCTCTTGACAGATCCTACTCTCACGTAAGTAGCAAGATACGGCTTAATTAAAAGCAACTAGCGGAGCGCTCAAAGCGAAGCGAGAAGCAGAGTAGCGCCCCTATATAGAACGGCCCTGACGTGGCACACCAATGTGAAATCAAGGTTTGTAACCCACACCTCCGGCCTTTGTACTGCCGATAGCTCAATACTTAGTATTACTTAGTAATGGCTAGTGGTTGTTCACTCAAGCAATGGCTAGCCCGAGGAGGATACGACAGCCGTGATTTACTTAACTATCGCGCCCATTGGAGAGAAAGACCTTGACTTGACGGAAAATTCCAGTTATATAGCTATAGCTAGGCCGTCCAACAAGAGGGATTATGAAAAACCGGCTTGGGCATTCTTACGGACTACAATTACTGTTTCACTAGCTACACCTCCAACAACTACAGGTTTACCGAAGGTTCAGGAGATCAATCAGTAAGAGAGAGAGAGAGATTAAGCATTTACTGATTGATTAGCTTCTGAGCCAACACAACTGAAAGACGAGAGATTTACAGATCGCTCAACAAATGCCACTGAAGAGCTAGCCACGTTAACTGCTGCTGGTAGGGCCTCTGCTGCACCAACCACACCCAAACACTCATGCCGAAAACAGCCAGCTAGTCGAAAAACCTTTCCTTTATTTGAATTTGACGAGAAGCTTCCGTGCTCACCTACCGCCCTTGCTCTTACACACGCCAATGCTGCTAATGCTTATAGTCCTGCTCCTAGTTCCGCTAGTCCTGCTAGTTCGGTTTCGTCTGCTAGTCCTATGAAAAGTCCAATGTCCCGAAACTTAATAATACTATTTCTAAGCGGAAAGAAGAAAAACCTCGCGCCCTTACCCTTACGGCTAGGGGAGAGCTGCTTAAAATCACTGAACCAATTAGGTGGTGCTCGGAGACTACGTGTGAACGCCATAACTCATATATGCTTCAAAAATATCCTCATCACCGAAGGCACCAAAAGCCTCAATACCGTCAAGCTAGGGAGACAAAGCGGGATAGAGTCATTGGTCAACTCATTGGACTACTAATGGGCCTGCTGAGACTGCAGCTTCGATTCCTCAGTATCCGCCTAATTCCTGTGTCCCCGCCTAAGCAGAGGTGTCCAATCCTTAGCTAGCCTTAATGTTGTGTTCGCCCTAGACGTCGTCAAGTGGGTCATTTGTGGAAAGCTATAAAGGTAGGTTTATGTGACCTCGTGCAGCTGCAGCGGTTGATGAAAAAGGAATCGATCGCTATATTGAGCCTTTCCATGACCCCTCTTAATTGAGACAGGAGATCAAATGCATGAAGTAGGGAATCAAATGGATTTCATTATACATATTAGGTAGGATCGGGGCATCCATTATAAGTCTTCCTTTTGATTTCAATTTATTATATATATATATATATAATTTTTTTCAGTCTAGCGCAAGCGCTTTTCGCCCTGCGGGCAGGTCAAGCGTGTAGCTATAGTCGTTAATGGAAAGTTCGGTCCAAAGCCGACCCCTTCAAGGAAATAAATCCTATTGGCGAACCATTCCCTTCCGCGCTGAAGTCACCCGACGTGCTTCCTTCATTAACTCTTGGATGAAAAACCTATTCCGAACTTGACTCACATTTGTATGATCGCGCACCACAACGCATACTTCACTCGCTGCGGTAGCGCTCAGTGTCGGTCGTGTATCCGGTGTATCCAAGCCCACCCCACTCAAGCTTTGGCCCGAGTTTACCCGTCCATGGCAATCATTAACCGTTGGGAGGTGTGGCTCGAAGGAAACCGGATCCGAATCAATTGCACTCTGATCCAGCATCGAAGCCTTTGGCGGACTGTTCTCACAACAAAAGACTTCTGAGAAGACCAAGCAGTACCTCTTAACTAGCCAAAGAGCTTTCTAAGACCGGGAAGTTTCCATAGCTTGGGCATTAGGTTAGCAGACGAAAGGTGCGAATAAACTAGTGACCAGACTAAGGTATGGGCGTTGAGAAAGAGTCGTAGCTGAACAAGAAGCAAGAACCTCTGGTTCGAGCTAGTGGCCCTACAAAAGGAAACGAAGCTAGTGAAGAGGCCCTTGCTGAGCCCACTTAAGGTTTCGCATCGAGATAGAAGAGGTTCGGATTGAATGAATCTACCTTTCGCTGGCTTCGTTCACTCAAAAAGAATGAAATCCGGATCCGCGTTCCGTTCCTTCGCTCCCAACTCTTAGAAAGAAAGTAAACCCATGCGCGCCTTGAGCCATGCACACCTCAGAAAGGTTTAGTTTTCCTCACGAAGAAAGCACCTCCGCTTGGGCCCGAGAATCCTAATCCGCCTTTCCCTCGTCCCTCGTAGAAGACAAATGTGGGGTAGGCCTAAAAGACCGACTTTCCTCCTTCCGGAGTGAATCTGTCTAGTTCTATTTGAACTAATAAGAATCTGTGTACTGACAGTAGTCAAAGCGGAATATCCAGAGCAATTCTTGGCAGAGGGAAGCCCCATGACCGACCGAGGCTGGGGTAGAGAAAGGAATATGTATGGAATGCTCTCGGGCATTGATTGAGGAAGTCAAATAGTATGCTTAAGTCGGAGATTTCTTGGTATTCAAGTATGAAATCTGTGAGGAAGTAGCCCAACCTTTCTTCATCTACGCAAAGAGGAATGACTTCTTATTCGACCGGTAATGCTGCATCTAGATCGATTCCTAAGGCTGGTAATGCCGAATCAATCTACTATAATAAGGATAAGGCAATACAGTCAGAAAGGAAAGCAGCACTGACCTCTTCCCATAGCCATAGAAAAGTCGGATCAGTTGGCAAGTCTACTGACTTGGCTACGAAATAAGGCTATTCCTCGACTAGGCTATTCTTTCCATCGTGAAATAGTCAAAAATCTCCCCTTCGCCACGCTCCTTTGACCGTATTCCATTGCGATCTGAAGCAAGGTCTTCTGTAGGAGCAAAAGCCTCTTCTACCGCTCCTGCCCCCGAAAAAGAGGGAGAGAAAAGAAAACTCCTAAACTAAACCTAAGGCAGCCTCTCTCTTAAAAGCGATACCACCTAATGAAAGAAAGGAAAGCATTCCAATAGCAGCTGATGAAACTATAGCACGAACAGCTACCTCCTCTTCCCCTCGGGACACTCCCTTTAAAGACGTTAGCAATCAAATCACAGCTGAGTCAACCAAAGCAAGAACAGCGCCTGCTTTTTTCCACGGGGCCCCTCTTTCTCTGTTCCCTACGTATGTGATTGAAAGAGACAAAGAGAGGTAGGAATTTGATCGATGACAAAGTACGGATCCCGATTGCTCTGTCACTGCATCCAACTACTTGTTCCTAGCTAAAGTGAGAAACCATACCTTGCCACATGGAACTGGCTCTGACAATACCATTCTTATCCCGCCCTCCAGCCCTAGTGAGTGAGCAAAGCAAGCTATACCTGATACCGAGCAAGGAAACTTACCCTGCCACATTGATCATGGAAGTAGCGGATTGAAATGAGAGTGGCAAGGAAGAGACCAAGCAAGAGGCATTCCGTTCTATACTTGTGAGAATCCTTGTTCCACATTCCTCTACAAGAAAAAGAGCAGATCGAGCTGACAAAGAGAAGGGTTTGGCTATTGCTATCGAGCGAGACATGAAACTTTGATCGAGATGGAGATGCTCCTAACTGAATGTACCAAACGAAAGTTGAAAAATCAGATTGAAAGTTGAGAGGTAGCAGATCAAGGTTGGACGGATACGGGAATGCCAAAGAAGAGATGGTTGCCTGGGATGGACATCTCACTCGAAAGAAGCACGAGCGGACAGCTTCTTCCAGCTAAACAACGAGTAAGGAAGAGCTAGTCTTTCAAGGAAACACAAGACACAGTGCAGTTGCATCGATTAACCTCTTTGGGTTAGGGAACGGTAACAGATTCCGTCTCTGATAGAGTCTATTGGGCGCGTGAGAGCTTTCTATGCTTAGCGCTAGGAGTTAAGCCTTGCCTTCGTTAGGAGAGGGGTGAACGGAGGAAAGAAGAGTTGTACCGAAGACTTTATATTAGCATACAATACAGTGCAGTCCCGCGCTTTGGCTTAGTCACCATCTCTTATAGCTTCAGTTAGGAGTTAAGTTGAATTGTGAGTGTGAGTTCATCTTAGTACACAACAGGCCGTCAAGAATGCACGGTCATCGATGAACCGAGCCGGGTTACCAGTTCTCGCTCCACCTTTTCGGCTTAGTCACTCTCTCGTCGTTCCTGAGAGCGGATGTCAGGATTGAACAAGAAGAGTTGCTACGTGTAACATAAAGAAGACTTTGAACCATCTCTTCCTCTCCCTGCCGGTCGAGCTAGCTATCGCTTCCTCTAACAAGATAAGAAGCCGTTAGCAGTCCAGGTTAGGCTTTCGGTTTAATACCAATCCCCCTATTTTGATAGCAGAGTAGTGTTAAAACCCATAATATAAGTATGGGCGATGACCTAGTCTTTCAACACAGTCAACATCCTCGGTTTAGCAGTCAAGTGACCAGTTCAGTCATAGGTATTCGTTCTTTGAGTCGGTTTAGTTACAATCTCAGTCTTCGTCGCATCAATCATTCTCACTATCGCTCTCGCGGAATTGATTCGCGAACTCGAAATAACCCGTATCAGACACTAAGGATTTAGGTAATGAAATAGAAAGCCCTAGCCAGTGATGAACCGATTTATATACTCGTCAGCTACTCGCGCATCCCCGATGACAAAATCATCACCGAGAAGCTAGTATTTGACAAATCTCCTGCCAGGGTAGACCGCATCCGCACTGAGCCACACAAGAATGTGGTGACACAATGAGAATAAGGGCCAGGATGATAGGAAGCCCAAGGGTTGACCCGTTGTAAAACGGATAAACTTAAAGTAGCCTTCTGCTGAGTTAGGATTCAGACCGAGTGCAATTCAGTTTGTCGACCAGCTAAAGTAAGGAAGAATAAGCCCCAATACTTAGTATTAATACTTAGTATTAATACATTAGTATTACTGAGTAATGGTAATGGTAATGGGCGGCTAAGCTAACTTCGGCACCGAGCACCGTAGCGCATAGCTATTTCATCCAACCCCGTAACTTAATGAAGTGGACGGACCACACTGCAAAAAAATGCAAGCTGGGATGGCTGCGAAGCCTGTATTGGGAAGGAGGTTCAGCAGGAAACAAGAGAGTAGCCATACCTTTCAAGCTAGCATAGATAGCAGTGGGAGACCAAACAAATGTTTCACGCTATTGCGTGAAATAAGTCCCAATTGAATTGCAAGGGATGACCCTTTCCAGATGACCGATAGAGGTTGGACAGATTCCTGTTACCAGAAGGAGGATATAATAAGGGATTCGCTGCTCTAGACTTTGCTATAGTTGAATGAGCCTAAAAAGAGAGCATTTTCTCGCATGTTTAGTGCCCTTTCCTTTATAAGATCAGGGAGTTCCCACCATTATGCGTATATAAATCTAGTTGCTTTTTTGCGGAGACCTCGACGATGTGCGTGCACGAATTCAAGGTCTTCTTTTTTGTGGTACGCCGCTTTCTAGGTTAACATTTGAATTACTTCCTTTTAGTGAAAAAGCACAATGAGATTAACTTCTAACATTTCCCATATTTTAGTCCATTACATCAATCTTCCTAGCCACTCTGGTTTTGTTTTTTTCTTTGTCGATGAATTGATAGCGCTCAGGTACGCCGTCAGTCTTATGTTCAGGACACCATAGACCAAACTCGCCAGCTTGATCCAACAAAGGACATTGTCCAACGATAGTCCGTTTAAAGTCACTCACCACTTCCGGAAGCGGAAGTGGCACATGACAACACCGAACCAGATCGTACGCTTGCTTTATGCTTTAAACAACAAGCCATAACGAAAGTCTTTTACAACACGTTCGGTACGACGAGCCATCAAAGGCACAATCGGGGGGTGTAACAGCTCATCGAGGGGAGTGTAATAACAAAGAGCTACATTGAAGTACCAATCTAACCATTTAAGGTGCATACTACACCAAGGGCACATAGCATACACATCAAACAGCAGACCAGCATCGCCCCAATAAACCTTTGGAACATGCATATTAAACAATAGGGTACTCTATCAAATGACGGTTTTTCCTTTCTGCTACCCCGTTCTGTTGAGGAGTATGTGCACGTTTGATGTAACATTCCATGTTGAGCAAAATTCTTTTGAAAATCATGAGAAGAAAGCATTATCATAACGTTTGGATGGAACAATTTCCAAATCCTTTCATTAAATATAACCGAGTACAAAGATAACAAAACCCAAGCAAGCTAGTAGGACCCTGAATGAACTAAAGCAAAAGGAAACGAAACGGCAAAACGAGGAGGAAAAGAGAAGAGACTCTATGGTGTGGTGTTTACTTAGTTGACATACTGAGCAACTTAGCTCAGACACGGACGGCAAAGAGGGAATAACTGCTTGAAGGGATGGATGACCTAATCTGGTAAGGAGAAGAACTTGTCTGAAGAACAGCACCCACAGAACCTCTATCTCAGAACATAGGAGAAACAATACATTTCGTTAGTTAGGTGGGAACATATATAGGTAAGCAAAGCCTCCTCTCAAGAACTCACAGTGGACAGCAGATGAAATCCATATTCGAATTTTTATTCAATATTAGATCCATTAGGTTCTTCCTTAATAAGCAGCCTACTCGTTGACAAAATAATACGGAAACAACCATAACAATCAGAAAACGAGAGCCAGTTTAAATCAAAACGAATCCTGAACTTCGAATACATCTTTATTCCATCTGTTTTACCTTGTTAGAATTCTCGTTATGCTTGGAGT